CTCCAATGATACTATTGTTCCGTACCATTATGGAAGAAGCTCCGGGTAAGATATGCACTTCCTCGGGAATGAAAAAAAATCGATCTATTTTCATTTTGTATTTTGGCCGAAATTCTTTTGTTCTTCGATACTCAATCAAATCCTCTTTTTTGACGATAGAATCCACCTCTATAGTCCCATATTTAGTAATTCCCGAACTCTTTCTTCTATATCGAGGATCGTCGAAATAAGCAAGAATACTATTTATACGGAAAAGACCATTTATGGGTATTTCAATCGAGATACCTGAACGGGGTATTAGTTCTTTTTCTTGTTCTTGATTCGATTGTAATGGAATGATGAATCTATTTCTTCGTCTCTTTGCCAATAAATCAGAATTCTCGTCAAGAATAGCGGGGTATATAAAATTACAATGACCCTTACATATGATTCGATCAGGTACTGAATAATCAAGAACCCCCCCCTCCTTTTTACCAGAAGGATCCGACCTAAACAATTTATGTCTCGCTTGATCATCAGTCACTGAAAGGTTAGAAATATATTTTCGTTCGACAGAAAGAGAATGAATATTTATTTGATCTTGATCCTTGTGGAGCGAAAAAGGGACTATACTGGATCTGTGCGGAACTCCTGATAATATCCACAAATGGCTTGTTTTTGGTAAGAGATGAACATTACCATATGTATATTCGGGTGCATGGTACACAGCGGTACTCCAGTGCATTTCTCCCTCTGAGTCAGAATAAATATGTTTTCGGACCCTCTCTTTAAAATTCAAGATGGATGCTTCGGCGCGAATCTCGGCAATGACTTGTTCTGATTCTACATATTGATCATTTTTAACTAAAATCAAACTTTTTGGTGGAATATTCACATTATGTAGAATATCTTGACCCTCAATAGTTACATATAGGTCTATATAACATAGAAAAGCTGGATAGCCGTGACGTGTACGTGTGGGATGAACCAAATGTTCATTGAATTTGATTTTTCCATTATCAGGAGCTCGTACATGTTCCGCCGTACCGCCTGTAAATACTCCACCGGTATGAAAAGTTCTTAATGTTAGTTGAGTCCCGGGTTCCCCAATAGATTGACCCGCAACAATACCTACCGCTTCTCCCAATTCGACCAGGTCGCCATGAGTGGGACTACGGCCATAACATAATCGACAGATCCAAGATGTACTCCTGCAAGTAAAGGGAGTTCTAATAGATATTGATTTTGCTCTAAAGGTTATGAATCGATTAACAAGTCCAATCCCAATATCTTGATTTCGAATGGCAACGCATCGTGAACCCATATATATATTGTCCGCTAATACACGACCAATTAATGTTTGGATAAAAATTCTTTCTGTTATCATCCCATTTTGAAGACTCACAGAAATACCTCGGATGGTGCCACAATCTGTTCTACGTACAACAATGTGTTGAACTACTTCAACAAGTCTGCGCGTGAGGTATCCAGCATCTGATGTTCGTACAGCAGTATCCACAACTCCTTTGCGAGCTCCGTAGCAGGAAATAATATATTCCGTTAAAGAGAGTCCTTCGCGTAAATTGCTTTGAATGGGTAAATCAATCATTTGTCCTTGAGGATCCGACATTAATCCTCTCATACCTACTAATTGATGGACCTGAGATGCATTTCCTCTAGCTCCCGAAAAAGACATTATATGGACTGGGTTAGAAGGATCAGTCATCCTAAAATTAGGATTCATTTGTTGTCGTAAATATTCACTTGTAGCATACCAGATCTCAATGGATTGACGTAATTTTTCTACCGCGTGTACATTCCCATAATGATGGTGTTTTTCCAAAATTAAACTTTGTTGTTCCGCATCTTGTACTAGCCACCCCTTGGAAGGTATTGTTAAAAGATCATCAATTCCTAATGAAATGGATGTAGTAGTGGCTTGCTGGAAACCCAGAGTCTTTACTTGATCCAGGACATGTGATGTATATGCCATTCCAAAGTGATCTATTAATCTGCGAATAAGTCGTTTCATGGCAGTTCCATCTATCGCTTTATTGTGAAAGACTAGATCGGCCCGTTCTGCCATAAGTACCTCGCTATTCAGTTGAGTAGGATTCGACAATGGATTTGAGTCAGTGATTCGAAGACTGCCTTTCCTCGATCTTGATTAGCGGAGAAATTCACGAATTAGAATACTAGTTGAGACGGGGAGACCCGAATCGAATTATCGCGGGTATCATAGAATTTTTTAGCTTAGGTACTATATGAGCAAGCCCGGCAAAACCCTTGTACGGCTTCTTCTATCTCTCGATAAAAAGAAATATGACCAACAGTGGTTCGAATGTCTATACAAAAGATTTCCTTGTTGACATTTCTTACTATTAGATAGTGACCATAAATCTCATGATAGGTACCAAAAGATTCACATTGAACTTCGATAGGAACTTCTCTTGATGCAATCACGCGTTGATCTAGTCGCCACCGAAGCCACAAAGGACTAGCTAAATTGATTCGTCTCTGC